ATGCGATGACTATATTCTACAAATCATAAAGACATTGGAACTCTATACTTCATTTTAGGAATTTGAGCCGGAATAATTGGGGCTGGAATAAGTCTTCTTATTCGAATCGAATTAAGACAACCTGGGTCATTCCTGGGAAGTGACCAACTTTATAACACAATTGTAACAGCACATGCATTCTTAATAATTTTTTTTCTAGTAATACCAGTATTTATTGGTGGTTTTGGTAATTGACTATTACCACTTATATTGGGGACTCCAGATATAGCATTTCCACGCCTAAATAATATAAGATTCTGACTATTACCCCCCTCACTCATCTTACTAGTCTCTTCTGCAGCAGCGGAAAAAGGTGCAGGAACAGGATGAACAGTTTACCCACCACTAGCAAGTAACATTGCGCATGCTGGACCATCAGTAGATCTGGCAATTTTCTCACTACACTTAGCAGGGGCATCATCAATTCTAGGTGCAATCAATTTTATTACTACAGTAATTAATATACGATGATCAGGCCTACGACTAGAACGAATTCCCCTATTTGTATGAGCAGTAGTAATTACCGTAGTTCTACTACTTCTATCATTACCAGTACTAGCCGGTGCTATCACAATACTATTAACAGATCGAAACCTTAATACATCATTCTTTGATCCAGCAGGAGGGGGAGACCCAATTTTATATCAACACCTATTTTGATTTTTTGGGCATCCGGAAGTATACATTTTAATTTTACCAGGATTTGGTGCAATTTCACACATCGTGACCCACTATACAGCAAAGCTAGAACCATTTGGAGCATTGGGAATAATCTATGCCATACTAGGAATTGCCATTCTAGGATTTATTGTATGGGCACACCACATATTTACAGTTGGACTAGATGTAGATACACGAGCATATTTTACAGCAGCAACAATAATTATCGCGGTTCCAACAGGAATTAAAGTATTTAGTTGACTAGCAACCCTGCATGGGTCTAAATTTAAGTATGAAACACCAATATTATGGGCCCTCGGATTTATTTTCTTATTTACTACTGGGGGCTTAACAGGAATTATTTTATCTAATTCATCCTTAGATATTATCCTACACGATACCTACTATGTAGTTGCACACTTTCATTACGTGCTAAGAATGGGTGCAGTATTTGCCATTTTTGCAGCATTTACACACTGATTCCCCCTACTCTCAGGTTTAACCCTCCACACACGGTGGGCCAATGCTCAATTTTTTCTAATATTTCTCGGAGTAAATTTAACATTCTTCCCACAACACTTCCTAGGATTGAGCGGCATACCACGACGGTACTCAGACTATCCAGATGCCTTCACAAAATGAAATGTAGTCTCATCTCTAGGATCTCTACTATCATTTGTAGCACTTATGTTATTTATCTTTATTCTTTGAGAAGCTTTTGCTGCACAGCGAAGAGTTGTAGCCAGGCCCCACTTAGCTACATCAATAGAATGAATCGATACTACACTACCATTAGATTTCCACAATCTAAGAGAAACAGGAATTATTACTTACCCTGATTAATTACTTATTAAGTGAAAGCCAAAGGCACCTATCTGTTAATTAGGCCCGTGCTATTTATAGCTCACTTAGCATGCCACATTGAGGACAGATTTCATTTCAAGACGCCGCATCTTCAGTAATAATACAACTAATTTCCTTTCACGATCACACCCTAATCATTCTAACCCTAGTACTAACAGTAGTAGGATATGCGCTAACAGTTCTAATATTTAACAAATATGTTAATCGATATATTTTAGAAGCACAGACAATCGAAACTGTATGAACAATTCTGCCGGCTCTTATCCTTTTAGTCTTAGCCCTACCATCACTACGAATTTTATACATTGCGGATGAAGTAAGAAACCCCTCACTAACAGTAAAAACAATTGGTCACCAATGATATTGAAGATATGAATACACAGACTTTATAAATGTAGAAATAGACTCATATATACTACAAACATCAGACCTAACTCCAGGGGATTTTCGCCTACTAGAAGTAGATAACCGAATCGTTGTACCGATACAACTAGAGATCCGAATATTAATTACTGCAGCAGATGTACTACACTCATGAACAGTACCCTCACTTGGGGTTAAAGTAGATGCCGTACCAGGGCGTCTAAACCAAATTGGATTTACAACCAGACATCCCGGGGTATTCTACGGACAATGCTCAGAAATTTGTGGTGCCAATCACTCATTTATACCAATTGCAATAGAAGTAGTAGATAGAAAATCATTTATGAAATGAATTTCAAACTTTAATTCATAGAAATGCTAGTTAAAAAATAATAATGCCTTGTCGAGGCTTAGTTGCCAACCGGTGTATTTCCATGCCACACCTATCCCCCATAAGATGATTAATAGCAATTATTACTTTCTGAATTATTATAATATTATTTACCTCTAATATCTGGTGAACTAATCTTCACACATTTGAAACGGACTCCCACAAAAAAACTGTGGCAATTCAACTACCATGATCCTGATCTTTACAAGATGGTTGAGATAAACAATAAACTGTAAATTTATATACGGGTATTACCCTCTTGTATGTTTTTAGTATATAAAGTACACTTACCTTCCAAGTAAGAAGATTAATAAATAAAAAACATAAATGATTCGACAGCCCTTCCACTTAGTAGAATATAGACCCTGACCACTAACATCATCTCTTGGGGCATTTACTCTAGCTATCGGCCTAGCAAGATGATTTCATGGTTATGGAATATCCTGTTTCCTTATTGCAATCCTTTTAATTATAATATCAATATATCAATGATGACGAGACGTAGTTCGTGAAGGAACTTATATGGGTCATCATACATCACCAGTTGCTGTTGGCCTACGGTGGGGAATAATTCTATTTATTACCTCCGAAGTAATATTCTTCTTTGCCTTCTTTTGAGCATTCTTCCATAGTTCACTGGCACCTACACCAGAAATTGGGTGTTCTTGACCTCCAACAGGAATTAGGCCTTTAAACCCATTTAGTGTTCCTTTATTAAATACAGCCGTGTTATTAGCCTCTGGTGTGACAGTGACTTGAGCACATCACAGGCTAATAGGGGGTATGCGAACAAACTCAATCCAAGCCCTAACTATTACAGTTATGCTTGGAGCTTACTTTACCATCCCTCAAGCTGGAGAATACATTGCAGCCCCATTTACAATTGCAGACAGAGTATATGGAACAACCTTCTTTGTAGCTACTGGATTTCATGGCCTGCATGTATTAATTGGGTCTAGATTTTTACTTATTTGTTTATTACGAACCCTTTTACACCACTCCTCTAACGGCCATCACTTCGGATTTGAAGCTGCGGCCTGATACTGACATTTTGTAGATGTAGTGTGAATCTGCTTATACTTATGCATTTACTGATGAGGATCTTTATAGTTTAGTGTATGGCGCACACAGGCTTTTGAATCCTGAAGACAAAGTTCAACTCTTTTAATTATAAATGCTCTTAACGCTATACTTAATTACAATAATTACATCAACTATAATATTATACTTATCCACAACACCGTTTATATTTGCAATTAACATTTTAGCTATAGCTCTGTTAGCATCCACGACTTTGGCTGCTTCATTAAGAACCTGGTATGGATTTCTAGTAATTTTAATCTATATTGGAGGAATACTAGTAATATTTGCATATTTTTTAGCATTATGTCCTAATCACCAGTTGCCCACCACAGAAAACACCATTTTTATAACCGTAACATTTGCTACACTAACACTTGCCGCCATTATTACAAAAACAAAAATCTTTATTCCTAATGTAATACACCAGGGAAAAATACACTTATATATGACAAGTACTGCACCCATTCTATTCTTATTAGCTCTAATCTTATTTCTTACGATAGTAATTGTGGTAAAACTAACAAACCGATCTAAAGGCCCATTACGTCCTTTTAACTATGTTTAAACCACTACGAACTACACACCCAGCAATTAAAATTATTAATGGATCCTTAATTGACCTTCCAGCTCCTAATAACATTTCTATTTGATGAAATTATGGCTCTCTACTAGGACTATGTCTAGTAATTCAAATCGCTACAGGACTTTTTCTAAGAATACATTACTCACCAAATATTGAAATAGCTTTCTCATCAGTAGCGCACATTTCACGAAACGTGAATTACGGCTGACTACTACGATCTATTCACGCGAATGGAGCCTCCATATTCTTTTTATTTATTTATCTTCATGCAGGTCGAGGACTTTACTATGGATCTTTCAACCTACAAGAAACATGAAATCTTGGAGTAATTTTATTCATTTTAACAATAGCCACAGCATTTACTGGATACGTACTACCCTGAGGCCAAATAAGATTCTGGGGGGCAACAGTAATTACAAACCTATTTTCAGCAATCCCATACATCGGTAAATCTCTAGTAGAGTGAATCTGGGGGGGGTTTGCAGTAGATAATGCCACCCTAAATCGATTTTTTTCTTTTCACTTTATTTTACCATTTATTATCATTGGGGCTACAATTCTTCATATTATATTTCTACGTCAAACAGGATCTAACAACCCGATCGGAATTAACGCCGACTCAGAGCGCATCCCATTTCATTCATACTACTCGATCAAGGATGCTCTTGGATATATGATAGCAATTACTGGACTATCATGCTTAGTTTTATTTGAACCTAACCTATTTACAGATCCTGAAAACTTCCTCATATCAAACCCCCTAGTAACACCAATTCATATTAAACCAGAATGATATTTTCTATGAATATATGCAATCTTACGATCTATTCCAAATAAACTTGGTGGAGTACTGGCCCTGTTTACAGCAATTGTAGTAATATTTATTATACCATTAACCACAATAAGTAATAAACGAAGACTAAGATTCTACCCCATAAATCAACTCCTATTCTGAATTTTAGCAACCTCGTGAGCAGTACTAACATGAATTGGTGGGCGCCCAGTGGAAGACCCCTATATTACTATTGGACAAACATTTACATCCTTATATTTCCTATATTTCATTTTAAACCCCTTATCAATAAGTATATGAGATAGCCTAAATAAACACTAAGACTTTAAGTTAATTAAACTAAAAACCTTCAAAGTTTTCAATAGATATATTCTAAGTCTTGATATGATACCAGACATTTTCTCATCTTTCGACCCTTATATATATAATACTCTTTTTCCCACAAATTCATTATTTATTATTATAAATATAACAATAGTATTATTAGTACAGACAGGATATTGAATAATTAATACCCGACAATCAACATTTATTGTACCACTAAAATCAACTATTTTTACTCAACTAAGACGGACATTTAGATACCAGTTAAAGGGAGCCACCTCAATTATTTCATCAACATTTATTATTTTAATTATAGTCAATTTAATAGGAATAATTCCATATACTTTTAGAACATCAAGACATCTAATTTTTACTCTAGCTCTGGGACTCCCAATATGACTAAGATTTATTCTATCGAGAAGGTCCTACAGCCCCAAAAAAACCGTTGCTCATTTATTACCAGATGGAGCCCCAGACTGATTAAACCCATTTCTAGTAATTATTGAAACAACTAGAATTGTAGTGCGTCCACTAACCCTATCCTTTCGTCTAGCTGCAAACATAAGAGCCAGCCACATTGTATTAAGATTGGTAGGCACCTACTGCGCTTCTGCATGATTCACAAGAACCTTTGGGACCTCAATACTAATTCTAACCAACCTGGGATATGTATTATTTGAATTTGCCATTTGCTTAATTCAAGCATATATCTTCTGCCTTCTTCTATCCCTTTATTCTGACGACCACGCACACTAAACAATAGCATCATAAAATGCATGCCGGTTTCGGCCCGGCAAGAGCGGCTCCCGCATTGTTTTTTTTTTCTTGTAAATTAGAAAAAAAAAATTAATACTATTATATTTAAATATATTAGTATTAAAGTATAATATATCTATGATATATATATATATATATTAGGTATATATATATATATATATAATATATAATATAAGTTATATATATATATATTTATATATATTATATATATATATATATATATTATATATATATATGGCTACAGGATTGAGAGGGGGGGGATAACTGACAAATACATAAATATGAGTTATAAGCATAAACCAAGTGAATTGGGGCAGCTCCGCACCCTAAAAAAACCCTAGTTTTAAGTCTAAATGGTTATCTAATGGACGTTTTTAGGAGACACTAGACACTTTTTTTTAAAAAAAAATATATAGCCCATTTAAACTCAAACTAATTTTTGCACAGTTAATAACATTTTACACATTAAAATCACCTAATTGCAAGTTCTGTCGGAAAAACTTTTGAACAATCAAAAATTTAATGCTATTTTTAATATAAAAATTTTACCAAAAAAAAAGTGCTCAGGCCCGTCGGGATAGTTATTAACATTAAATTACCTGAAAACAACAACTATAAAGATAGGTTAAACAAACCACTGAGCTGTGGATTCAGAGATGTATTAAATACTCTTTTTCATGTTCATACAATTCAATATTCATAAGAAAGCTAGCATGCTCATATGAATACTTTTCATATTAATAGCCCCTACATCCATCCATATAATATTAAGAAATAAGACCACATTAATCGAATGAGTGCTATTTAATGTTTCGTCAACTCCTGTTATAATAACAATTATTATTGACCCTGTAGGTACCCTGTTTTCTTCCACCGTTCTCCTAATTTCAGCAAATGTACTGCAATTTTCTACAACTTATATAGAACAAGATAAATTTATTGACCGATTTACAGTACTAGTACTATTATTTGTATTATCTATAAACATATTAATCTTATTCCCCCATTTAATTATTTTATTACTTGGCTGGGACGGGCTAGGGCTGGTGTCATTCATTTTAGTAATTTACTACCAAAACCCCAAATCTCTTGGGGCGGGTATAATTACTGCCCTAACAAATCGAATTGGGGACGTAATATTACTTTTATCAATTGCCTGAACATTAAATCAAGGACAATGAAACATCCTCCACATATGGGAAACTAATTCTTTCACTTGACAATCTATAGCAATTCTATTAGCTGCCATAACAAAAAGTGCTCAAATACCTTTTTCAAGATGATTACCCGCTGCCATAGCTGCACCTACGCCCGTATCGGCACTAGTTCACTCATCCACCCTAGTCACTGCAGGGGTGTTCTTACTAATTCGATTTTACCCATTTCTAAGATCAACTTCTTGATTTAATCAGTTACTATTACTAATTGCAGTATCAACAACTACAATAGCTGGTCTAAGGGCAATAACTGAATGTGATATAAAAAAAATTATTGCTCTATCTACACTAAGTCAGTTAGGGATAATAATAGCTGCTATAGGACTGGGAATAGTTAATCTAGCCTATTTCCACATAATTACCCATGCCCTTTTTAAAGCCCTACTATTTATTTGTGCTGGAACACTAATTCATAGACATATACACAGACAAGATCTCCGATGAATGGGAAATATTACTTCACAAATACCAACAACTACATCATGCTTCATACTAGCAAATATAGCTCTATGTGGGGCACCATTTATATCAGGATTTTACTCAAAAGATATAATCCTGGAGTCCTCAATTTTTTACTCAAATAACTTTATCATATTATCTATTATTCTATTTACAGTTAGATTAACATCATTCTACACTATGCGATTTAGATTAACTACCATTTGAGGACCATCAAACTGCGGACCATTTATACACCTAGATGAGGGTAAAGCCCTAACAAACCCAATACTGATTCTATCCTCTATATCCATCATTTCTGGATCAGCATTAATTTGAGTCATGCCAATAAATCAGGAGCCAATAACAATAACTTCAATAATAAAAAATATGCCAATAACTATAGTAATACTAGGACTATTAATAGCATGATATATAAACACTCAACAACTAAAAAATATGCCAGCAATAATACAAGCACCAATAACACATCATGCATCATGCCTAATATGGTTTTTAGTTCCCCTATCTTCACAATTTACCATGAAAGCACCTATGCTAATTTCTCATAACTACTTAAAATCATTAGATCAATCCTGATTAGAACTATTAGGAGGACAGGGGGTAGCAAGATCCAGGTTCTTAGCCTCTAACTCAATAATAAGTATATTTAATACAAAACCAGTAAACTACCTTATAATATCATCAATTCTAATGCTACTAACTTTAACCCTTCTATATTTAGGTAGCTTAAATAAAGCACATCTCTGAAGAAGATAAGATGAATTTCTCCCTAAATAGTGTGTATGGTGTAAATAACACATTAGCTTTTCATGCTAAAAATATATTACTATATTACACACAGATAGTAGTTTATTAAAATACTGACCTTGGGTGTCAATGATCGCTAAATGCGCTATCTGAGAATTGAAAGCTAAAATCATAAGCAACGACCTTGTAAGTCGAAGATAGAGACACCTCTCAATTCTATGAACAATATAACCCTAACAATAGTATGTTTAATACCAATTCTAGCCATAGTTAACATGTTATTTAATCAAACCCACTTTCTAATAACCCTCCTATCTCTAGAAAGTATTACCCTTAGACTAACACTATTTGTGCCCCTAATACTAATAAACTGCACCGCATCTAATACTGCTATAGCAGTAATTTTATTGACCTTTGGGGCATGCGAAGCTAGACTAGGACTAAGATTAATAGTATCTATATCACGATCATATGGAAACGATATATTAAAATCCCTAACCTCTACCAAATGTTAAAATTTTTCTAGTTGTAGTGTCTATGCTCCTACTACCAAAAATTACAAAATCCTACATATGGACAACCTTGGCAGCACTAATTACGCTAACAACCATATACTCTGCCATAATATTAAATTCAATACCTTACACTATGACAACAACCTTCTCAGCCTCAGATATATTAACAACATCTCTATCTATTCTAACAATCTGGGTTGCAGCTATAATAATTATTGCAAGAACAAAAATTTATAACACTAAGTGATACCCTAAATTATTTACAATAAACATCTTAATTCTAACATTAATTTTACTAATATGTTTTAACGCCTCCAATATATTTATATTCTATATTTGATTCGAAGCATCCTTAGTACCTACTATAGCACTAATTATGATGTGAGGATACCAACCAGAACGTCTTCAAGCTAGGATATACTTAATAATTTATACAGTTACAGCCTCCCTCCCAATATTAGTGGCACTATGCAAAATTTACACATGTTCCAAAACAACACATATACCTATATTTATATCCATAACTTTCCCCATGGACTACCCAGCAGTAACAATTGCATGACTAATAACTCTTGGAGGATTTCTAGTTAAATTACCAATATTCACAACACATCTCTGACTCCCCAAAGCCCATGTAGAAGCCCCTATTGCAGGATCAATAATCTTGGCGGCAATTCTCTTAAAACTTGGGGGGTATGGTCTACTACGGATATCTTACCTATTTAGACACATATTAAAACACCTATCCTCTATCATAATAAGAGTGGCCCTAACTGGGGCTGTAGTAACAAGATTAATCTGTATACGACAAACAGACTTAAAGTTGCTAATTGCCTACTCCTCAGTAGGACACATAGGACTAGTAGTGGCGGGAATAAACTCAAACACTAGATGAGGGATACAAGCCTCTTTAACTATAATAATTGCACACGGATTAAGTTCATCAGCACTATTTGTAATAGCAAATATAAACTATGAAATTACAGCTACTCGAAGACTCTATATAACCAAGGGCCTAATAGCTCTAATACCAATCTTAACAATATGATGATTTATATTTACAGCAAGAAATATGGCGGCTCCACCAACAATCAACCTATTAAGAGAAATTATATTAATTACTTCTATTATATCGTCAACTACATGAGGAATTATTACGCTCGGATTAGTGAGATTCTTTACAGCAGTCTACTCCTTGTATATATTTACATCAATAAGTCACGGAACAACCACTGTAACAACTAATTCACTTATAAATGTAAAGTCTAAAGACTTCTCCCTAATACTTATACATCTAATACCAATAGTTGCACTCATTGTGAAACCAGAAACAATCACCAACTGATGTTGGCACCATAGTTGATTAACAACATTAAATTGCAGATTTAGAAGAGTACTTTGATACTAGTGCCTAGTAGGATAAGCTATTCAAGCTAGCGGGTTCATACCCCGAAAAAGAGAACTACCTCTCCTACTACCAGTTTGATTCTGACTGAATAATTAACTAATAACCAACCAAAATACATGTAAAATATAATAACCCCGCACTAACTAAAATCTAAATGATTTAATAACTGTATCAGTACATAACCAACACAGCAGAGCGCCACAGTAAGCAACACTTTTCAATTTGAGAGATCAAGAAAAGAGTATGGAAAAAGGGCTGGCAAAATTCGTGCCAGCTGCCGCGGTTAGACGATAAGCCCAAGTTAATTTAATATAAACCAATTAAAGATAGGTTAAACAATGACAAAAGTCTAATTTTTAAAATCATGGACTCCCATCTATCAAATAAAAATGAAATCATGAACTAAAACATGGATTAGATACCCATCTATTCATGATGTAAATAAAAGTTGAATATTACGAACAACAGTTTAAAATTCAAAGATTTTGGCGGTGTCTTATAGAACCAGGGGAACCTGTCTCATAACTCGATAATCCACGTATGCCTAACCTTCTCTTGACACCCAGCATGTGTACTGCCGTTGTAAGCATACCTTTAAAAGAATAGTATGCTACTATGATTGAATAATTAACTCATATACATCAGGTCAAAGTGCAGCTAATAAGAAGGTGACGATGGGTTACAACCCTAAAAAAGATCATCAACTAAGAAATCAAAAATCTTACGAAAGTGGACTTGGCCGTAATCAATTTAAATTAAAGAAGTGAATTATATCTAAGACATGCACACATCGCCCGTCACTCTACCCTAAAGGATAGATAAGTCGTAACAAAGTAGGTGTAATGGAAATTGTACCTGTCGAAGTATAGCATATAAAATGCTTTTTACTTACACTAAAAATAAAGTTAAATAACTTGCTTCGCCCACAAAATAAAACCCTATAACTATATAATAATAAAAACAAATAAATAAATTACAACTACAAAGTACAGAAATGGAATCAACAATAAATAAAAGTAAATATTAAAAATTGTACCTTGTGCATTATGGTTTTACAAGAAAATAATTAAATACACAAATCCCGAATTCTAAATGAGATGTTAAACTGCTGTTATGAACCCATTAGTAACTGTAGAAAAAGATTTAAAAGACAGTTTAACAGAGGCTACATACCATCCGCATAAGAATATAGCTGGTTTTCAACAAACATTATATATTAAAACATATAATTATATTATAGTGTAAAATTATTGAGGATAAGCCCAATAATAAATGCAATAATTAAACCACTCTATTTCATCTTATAGGCCTAAAACCAGCCAATTATAGTACTTTACCGTAATATAAATAGACATAATATATAAACTCATATGCCTAAAAAGTTGAAATAATGGAAAAACTAATTTATCCATACATAATATGTAAAAATGAGTATTACACATCTATAGTATAATAATCTAGTAAAAACATCAAATAAACAACAATAATTAATTAAGGAACTCGGCAAACCATTATTTCGACTGTTTAACAAAAACATTGTCTTATGAACAAAATATTAGATAATACCTGCCCAGTGACAGTATGTTCAACGGCCGCGGTATCCTAACCGTGCAAAGGTAGCATAATCATTTGCCTATTAATTGTAGGCTGGAATGAAGGGGTTAACGAAATAAAAGCTGTCTCAATTAATTAACTAAAAATTATTTTCTATCTGAAGAAAGGTAGATAATCTCGAAGGACAAGAAGACCCTATAGAGCTTAATTTTATTATAGAACTATACTATATAAATATTCGGTTGGGGCGACCCAGGGCTAATTAATCACCCATTAAATAAAAGATATATAAATCTAATAAATGACCCTTTAAAGATCATAAAAACAAGCTACCTTAGGGATAACAGGCTAATCCCACTTAAGAGTCCTTATCAATAGTGGGGTTTGGCACCTCGATGTTGGCTTAGGATATCTCTATAGCGCAAAAGCTATATAGAGATGGTTTGTTCAACCAATAATTCCCTACATGAGCTGAGTTCAGACCGGCGTGAGCCAGGTTAGCTTCTATCCTCGACTATCACATTCTGCTCCTAGTACGAAAGGACCTGAGCAGAATAATTATTATTTTAAAGAACTCATATAATTAAATATTAAAAAAAATAAATACACACTATATAAGTGTGTTGGCAGAATAGTGCAGCTGACTTAGGATCAGTTCAAGGAGTAACATACCACACACCACTGTGACTTAGTTTATTTAGAACAATCAACTTGCACTTGGTAGGAGAGAATTCTCAGTGACGGTTTGTAGTTTTGGAAACACTAGATCTTGAACATCTATAAAAACGTTCAACTCGTTATCAAACCCAACAAGATGGCAGAATAGTGCAACAGGTTTAAACCCTGTATATGAATAACATCTCTTGTTATATGAGGCTAACATTCTTCACATCAATCCTACTAAGACTAGTAATAGCTCTAGTAGCCATAGCATTTTATACACTAATGGAACGAAAATTCCTCGGTTACTTTCATCTGCGCAAGGGGCCAAATAAAGTAGGATTAATGGGAATTCCACAACCATTCTCTGATGCCATTAAATTATTTGTAAAAGAACAAGCCAAACCAACACCTGCCAATAAATCACCATTTATAGTAGCTCCTACCATGGCATTAATTTTAGCTCTAATAATATGAGCTATTTATCCTCATTCCCATCAATCATACTTCCTACAATTTAGAGTTCTGTATTTCCTATGCGTTTCAAGTATAAATGTTTATGCAACATTTATAGCGGGGTGAAGATCCAATTCAAAATATGCCCTTTTAGGGGCACTCCGTGGAGTGGCACAAACAATTTCATACGAAGTTAGAATGTCTCTAATCTTACTAAGAGCTTTAGTACTAACTATAACCATAGACTTTACAAAAATGACTAGATATTCATGAATACTGCTAATATTAATACCCTTAACAGTTACTTGATTTATTACCAACTTAGCAGAAACAAACCGAACACCATTCGATTTTGCTGAGGGAGAATCCGAACTAGTGTCAGGTTTTAACATTGAATATAGAAGAGGACTATTTGCTATAATCTTTATAGCAGAATACATAAATATTTTAGTGATAAGATTATTCACCAGTATTATCTTTATAAGAATGCCAAATATATTCATATCAGACATAATTTTACTCTTAAAAACTATGTTACTAGCAATATTATTTGTCTGAGTGCGAGCAACATTTCCTCGAATACGGTACGACCATCTAATAAATTTAACATGAAAAAGTTTTCTACCACTATCTTTAACCTGTTTAATATTAGTATTTCCAATTATGATGTTAATATAGGTATAGCGCCGGATGAACGGATAACTCTGATGACGTTAATTAAGGAGTATCACTCCCTATGCCTAACTAGGGAGCTTGTAATAGCACTTGACTTTTAATCAAGAGATAATATTAATATTTCTAGTTAATGAACCAGGCAACCTCAATATTTATTATTTGTAGAATAATTCCAATAATTGTATTAATTGCGGCATGAGTACTTGCTGCACGATCTACAGAAGATCGTGAAAAATCGACCCCATTCGAATGCGGTTTTGACCCAAAAAACACCGCACGTATCCCATTCTCAACCCGATTCTTTCTTTTGGCCATTATCTTTATTGTATTCGATATTGAAATTGTATTATTAATACCAATCCCAACAATATTAATAACTTCTTATGCCCCACACATCATAATCACCTACATGTTATTTATTATTGTATTAATTGTTGGGTTAATTCATGAATGAAATGAAGGATCATTAGACTGATCTACATAACAGATTAGCCGGGCTATATATGGGCTTCTAACCTTTATAAGGGGGTTCAACTCCTCCATAATCTTATGAGATTTATATGGTCCCCCGCAACAATACTGACCCTATCCACCTTAATTACTAGAACCATAATAGCCTTATCTAGAACTAACTGAATATTTTTATGGGCTTCAATAGAATTAAACCTTTTAAGATTCATTCCAATTTTAATATCCTCTAAATCTAATCATGAAACAGAGGGATCTATTAAATATTTCTTAGCTCAGGCCTTGGGATCAGCCCTACTCTTAACATCGTCCATTATAATATGATCCCCTCACTCAGTACTCCCTTCAACCATACCTACAATTCTTATAGTAGCAGTACTATTAAAATTGGGGAGTGCTCCATGCCACTTCTGATATCCATCAGTAATATCCTCCATCTCATGAATTTCCTGCACCATTTTATCATCATGACAAAAATTGGCACCACTATCAATTCTAATTTTTTTTACTAGGCAAATATCTAAATCCCTAATTCCTTTAATAGCCGGGTTAAATGCCTTATTAGGTGGAGTAATAGGTATAAATCAAAGACAGTTACGGACCATTATAGCATATTCCTCTATTGGGCACCTGGGATGGATAATAAGATTTATATTAATAGATAAGCCAATAATGTCTATAATCTACTTCATAGTTTACTGTTCCCTAATTATCCCCCTATTTATAATCATAAATTTAATAAACTTAAATACCTCAAAACAATTAAGAAAAATTATAATAATCTCTCCAGCAACTCAATTATCTATCTCAATTTTATTAATCTCCTTGGCTGGACTACCCCCACTCACAGGATTTATACCAAAAATATTAGCAATTATAATACTTGCCGAGTTAAACACAATAATAATTATTATCTTAATTCTAGGCTCACTAATAAACTTATTCTTTTACCTTAATATCATTATTAATAGACTAGTATCAAATCAAAATATTAGCACAACTAAGAATAAGTATATAAAAAACTCCTCACTATTACTTCTTATATCAAGTGTTACATCTATAGGCCTAGCACCAATAATTATATTAT